TGATTCGATGAAAGAAAGTGAAGAAAAAATAAAATAATAGGAATCAATAGTTGTAATGAATTGTTGGATTGGATCTCAATCCAAATTTGGATCTAGCTACAAAGAAGAGGCTTTATTTTAAAATATCGAACGAAAAAAAGGAAAACATAGTATTCCATAAAAATGGAATTCAAAATAATAATTTAAAAAGAGTTTCGTTTTTGAATGAAGTTCCACGACCCAGTTCGTTTATTCTCGACGACTTGGGTGATAGGAATCGCGAGATGGCTAGATCTTAGAAATGAGGAAGCGGTTTCATTTTATATGCCTGTCACTTTCTCTTTGTTCGTGCTGTCTATAATGATAGATGAATCAAAAATTTTCAATTGAACTTATTCTTTCAATTGGTATTTTTGTATATCTTCCTGTTTTAGGAAAATGGAAACTTAGGTAAATGCTTTAGAAACATATGTATAAAAATACCAGATTTCATTTAGCCCCTTCATGCTTACTATAACCAGTTATTTCGGTTTTCTACTAGTGGCTTTAACCATAACTTCAGCTCTATTTATTGGTCTGAGCAAGATACGACTTATTTAAAATTTCTATTTGAAAGAAACGATTTAGAAAGGAAATCCTTCTGTGAGATTCTGTGTATTCTCGAGTTACTTACCATGTCAATTGCCAATTCTTGATCATTGAGATTTACATCAATTCGGATTAATATTTAGGTATAGATATTACCGCTTTTTTTCTCCTTTTCAAAAACAAAATTGAAATGATTGAAGTTTTTCTATTTGGAATCGTGTTAGGTCTAATTCCTATTACTTTGGCTGGATTATTCGTAACTGCATATTTACAATACAGGCGTGGCGATCAGTTGGACCTTTGATTAATTCAAATTTGATTGGCCTCCTCCTTTCTTTAATCCGCAGGAGGTCAAATTCTAATTGTTGTGCAAGCGACTGAATCATTTTGATTGGATCCATGAAAGAAAAAATCACGCTCTGTAGGATTTGAACCTACGACATCGGGTTTTGGAGACCCGCGTTCTACCGAACTGAACTAAGAGCGCTTTCTTATCAGAATAGAAAAGAATGTAAAGAAAAGATTCGTTTTTTTTTAACGAATCTATTTTAATTTTATATGCATATATTCTATAGTTTCATAAAAATGAACGATTCCGCGCAACGCAATTTGAACCGATCTCGGTTGATTCCTCGTTACTGCTCAAAGGGGCAGTAATAGGTAGGGATGACAGGATTTGAACCTGTGACATTTTGTACCCAAAACAAACGCGCTACCAAGCTGCGCCACATCCCTTCAATTGTCCTACAGCGTAATTGTAGAGAATTCCTGTCTTGTTTTCCACATCCCTATTTCCTGCATTGAGAAACAAGGTTTTCTGACCATTTCGTCTTTTTTTGGCCTCATTTAACATATTTTAACATATTTAACATATAATAATAAGAAAAGGAAATCTTATGGATCGTTGTAGATTTCAATTGGAATTAGGGATTCCGTGTACAATTCTAAGTAGCCCTTAACTACATATACATCTAATCATATATGCTTTATGTATTAAAATAAAAAAAGGAGGTTTTTCGATGCGAGATCTAAAAACATATCTCTCCGTGGCCCCAGTACTAAGTACGCTATGGTTCGGGGCTTTAGCAGGTCTATTGATAGAGATTAATCGTTTTTTCCCCGATGCGTTGACATTCCCCTTTTTTTCATTATAGCTATTGACACCGGAAGGAATCAAGAAGATTAGAAATACAATCAAATATCTGTGACTAATCCCCCTTTTTTCTCTTTTTTCTCTTTTTTCTAATTTAGAATAAGGGACGAAAGAGAAAGAATAAAAGTGGATTCAACGTCTACGAGACTCAGTCTCAAATTCGAATTAAACGTGGGGGTAGAGTAGGAAAGTCGTGGTCTAGAGCAAGAATACAAGATCTTTAACTGCCCCTAGGGGTTAAATAGATTTTCGAACTCATTATCATTGTCTTACTTATTATTTACTATGTATGACTTTGGGCTTTGCTTTGATTTAATTGATTTTTCTCTTTTTCTTTTAGAGTTGGATTTCAAGTTAATAACTTCTACTTTTTCCTTCCTTCCTTTCTTTTTCTTCATTTCAAATTAAAATAGAAGAGTTGAGTAAATCAAAAATCCAAAGGAGGTTCATGGCCAAGAAGAAAGGTGCGCGGGTAACGGTCATTTTGGAATGTACCAGTTGTATACAAAACGGTGTTAAGAAGGTATCAACGGGTATTTCCAGATATATTACTCAAAAGAACCGGCACAATACGCCCAATCGATTAGAATTGAGAAAATTCTGTCCCTGTTGTTACAAACATACGATTCATGGGGAAATAAAGAAATAGATTGAACCATAGATTGAACCGAGGATGTCTTATCCTTGAAAGGGGAAAAATGACATTATATAGAACACATTGAAATATAAATAGAAGATATTGCATTTAAATAAAAAGAATCCTATTTGGGGTTAAAATGACAATCAAGGAATAGTATTTTCGGGATAAGAAATAAACTAAACAAACAAATCATGGATAAATCCAAGCGACCCTTTCTTAAATCCAAGCGATCTTTTCGTAGGCGTTTGCCCCCGATTCAATCGGGGGATCGAATTGATTATAGAAACATGAGTTTAATTAGTCGATTTATTAGTGAACAGGGAAAAATATTATCTAGACGAGTGAATAGATTGACCTTGAAACAACAACGATTAATTACTATTGCTATAAAACAAGCTCGTATTTTATCTTTGTTACCTTTTCTCAATAATGAAAAACAATTTGAAAGAATTGAGTCGACCACTAGAACTACCGGTCTTAGAACCAGAAATAAATAGGCTTGTTTTTTGTTCACTTCAATCAGAATTCCAATCCTAACTCAAACATGGATTGGTGTTTTTTTTTGACAAATCTTAGAATCCAGATTTTTGTGTCGTAAAAAAAAACGAATCGGAAAAAAAGATTTTTTTATTGAACGTGCTCATTCATTTTGACTACTTTAAGCGCATTTCTCAGAGTAATTTTGACTCCAACTCCACCCTCCCGGAGTTCATTCTCCGGGGAACCCTATTTAAATTATTTCCGTGGATTCTTTCCAATCCACCTTTTCTCTGATTTCGTTGGAAATCATATAAAGACAATTCCTATTTGATATAGCTATTTGGGCCAGTATTTTACGATTAAGAAGCAACTGCCTCTTATATAGATCATGTATTAATTTACTATAACTATAGGATACTCCCTTTTCTCGAATTACTGCGTTTATCCGAGTGATCCACAAACGACGAAAATTTCTCTTTTGCTTATCCCTATCCCGATGAGCCGAAACCAAAGCTCTTATTTTTTGTTGAGTAATAGTTCGAGTAAGTCTTGAATGAGACCCTCGAAAACTTGATGCAAATAAACGAATTTTTGTTCTACGTTTTCGGGCTATATATCCGCGTTTAACTCTAGTCATTGAATAAATAAAATTTTGACAAATAACTAATTGATTTTTTCTTTCAGTTATTATTTTTCCCGTCCTGGCCTATTAATAACTAATAACCAAACGGATTTTTCCAATGTATAAAATAAAAATTCCAATGGCTTTGGCTACTATAACCTTCCCGACCACGATTTTTTAGTATTTTACTCCGGAATATGAAAGAAATAAGAAAATTTCTTTTGCTAGGTGTCAAAAATCTAGTCAAAAAAAAGAAATAGAAATTAAATGAATAAAGAAATAGTGGGTTTCCTCGTTTCTATGGTTACTTCTTAAACGGTGAGGTCTTCTCTATACACCGGAGCCTTTGGCTTCATTTAATATTTCATCAATGTTATTGGTAACTTGTATAGTTCACACCACACTCTTTGGCTCTACCCATGAATTATCCAGTAATAGGTCTTTCACAAAGAGACCTACCTATACAGTAACGGTATTTAATTATGAAAGTTTGCTGGGTAGCTGACCCTCGTAGTCCGTTCTTGACCGAGCGAGAACTGTTTTTTTTTGAATTTCAATAAGATTTTTCCGCTTAATGGATAACCATTTGCTACCAATGGAGAATTGTTTCTCATCTTAAATTCAGGTGATTGGATTTGCACCAATGGAAACCATAAACTTTATACACAATAGAAGGATAGATTTGCTTATTTTTAGATAGTGAATGGATTCCCTTCTTCCATTCTATCCTATTCACTAGTACTGATCATTCATACTGGAAGCGATTTTCTTGGCTTTTTTGTGTCAGCTCATGATCTAATAAACGAGTCGCACATACACCCTAGTACATGTTCCTCGACGCTGAGGACACCCCCGAAGAGCGGGGGATTTCGTGACATTTCGAACGGGCTGTCTTGTATTTCTAATAAGTTGTTTAATAGTTGGCATGTTGAGTCATATACATAATGGGCTGGTTTAGATTGATCCTAACCGGATTTTTTTATTTAATATTGATATAGTCAACTCATAGATAAAATCTCAAATCACTGATTTTCACAAAATCCATTTTTTTCATTCAACTGCTACAAGATCAACAATTCCATAAGCTTGAGCTTCTGTTGCTGACATAAAAACATCTCTTTCCATGTCTTCAGATACAACCCATAAAGGTTTGCCCGTCCTTTGTACATAAACCTTTGTGAGGGTTTCGCGTAGTTTCAGCAGTTCTTCCGCTTCCAGGATAAATTCTCCCGTTTGTGCTTCATAAAAAGAACTAGCAGGTTGATGGATCATTACCCTGATAATAGTTCTATCTGGTGTGATGAAAGAAACAGAAAAGAAAGATAAAGAAAAATAGGAAAAAGGATAGAATTGAACAACCGTACGGGCATTATCTTTTATGCATTGCATACGGCTCTATAATGAAATTGACCCCTACTTTCCCGTTCAAGAAAGATAAAGATAGAATCTATCAACCCCAGATGGGTAAATGATCAAAATGCCACCCTTCTTTTTTTTCGGAGAAGTTCAAAAATACTATGATGGCTCCGCTGCTTTCTATTTTAAAATGGATTCTTTTTTTGTCTTTGATTCAGCAATCCCAAAGTTTCTTTTTGAGCCAACCAAAAAAGAAAATTTGGTTTTTTCGCACTTTTTTTTTTTATTTTATAACTTAAATATTATTAAGAGCCCATCGGTGTGAAAACAAACAAGTTTGTGACGCTGAATTGGAGTTCCGATAGATAAGAGAAAGTCGGAAATATCTTTTATCTCATACTACTCTCTCGATACATAATCCAATTTTTTGAAAAAAAAAATAAAAAAAAATTTCATATCGAATTCGAAGTGCCATGCTATTATTACTTAATATTCATATGGCGAAGGCATAGTTTTCTTTTTTCTCTCAAATAAAAAAACTTCATTGGCGCCAAGCGTGAGGGAATGCTAGACGTTTGGTAATTTCTCCTCCAACCAGAATAAAAGATCCCATTGACGCGGCCAATCCCATGCATATTGTATGGACTTCTGGTCGTACAAATTGCATAGTATCATAAATGGCTACTCCGGGTATTACCCATCCGCCAGGGGAGTTTATAAACAAATAAAGATCTTTGGTCTCATCCTCGATACTGAGATATACCATAAGACCAATAAGTTGATTCGAGATCTCGCTATCAACCTCTTGGCCTAAAAAAAGTAATCTTTCTCGATAAAGTCGGTTGAGTAGGGTAAAATTGTATCCCTTAGGAACCGTACATGCACCTTTTGATGCATACGGTTCAAAAAAAAATAGCGAAGAAAAGAATCAATGTATAGATTCCAGTCCTCTTTCTTTTATTTTTCGAATTTTTTCATGAAAGGGCTTTCTCTTCGATTTTTCAATAAAGATTCATTTTGATTTCTTCTTTGATAATATAAAAAGGGGGTAAATAAACTTATCGAATTTACTTCTCATTGATGTATTCTTTCATCGAAATTCAATCCAAATCACGATGATATTTTCTTGTTCCTGAATGGGCCTCTTTCATCTTTTTAGGTTTATGCTCTACTCCGGGTAAAGATCCGCCCGATTTTGATTTGCACATATAGGACAAATCTTCCCATCACCATTTCTTGTTGTTATGACTTTACAAATAATCATTTATGATACACTTGGTAATCATAAATATATTACCAATTGGGTTTTTCTAAACGGAGTCTGGATACCTCATTTTTTTCGTCCAGCCAAAGCCAACCATAAATTATTCTAATTGATATAATTCTATGAATTCCCCCAAATAATGCATTTAATTGCAGTTCACGCTCCAATTTTTCGATGATTCAATTTCTCTTTCTTGGGCGAAACAGAGGATATCTCGATCGGGGGAGAGAACGGGGAAATCCCATATGACCCAATATATCTGACAAGTCGCACTATACGTCAACCCAAGATGCATCTTCCTCTCCAGGACTTCGGAAAGGTACTTTTGGAACACCAATAGGCATGGATTGAAAGAAAAAAGGAATTAAATAGTATATTTCACTTTGATGTGGAAACGTAACAATATGGTTTTATTGTCTTTATAATATTGACTTTATTATATTTATTTTATCCATAGATTCGAAAAATTTCGAAAGAAATATAAAATAAATAAAGGAAAATTTTTACGAATAGATCCTTCTAATGATAAATGAAGGATGGACACATTTACTCATAGAAAATGGTATCAATCCACCATTGCATATTGGTACTTATCGAGTATAGAATAAATCTGCTTCTCTTTGTTCTTACGAACAGAATTCTTCCATTATTACGAATAGAATATAGAATCCTAACCCTTGTTAGGAAATAATCTACTGAACAGGGGAAGTCTATAGGATAGTCATAGTATAACCTTTCCAATGCAATAAAGTTACGTAGTGTCTATTTTTCTTCGATAAAGGGGTATTTTCCATGGGTTTGCCTTGGTATCGTGTTCATACCGTTGTATTGAATGATCCCGGCCGGTTGCTTTCCGTTCATATAATGCATACGGCTCTGGTTGCTGGTTGGGCGGGCTCGATGGCTTTGTATGAATTAGCAGTTTTTGATCCTTCTGACCCTATTCTTGATCCAATGTGGAGACAGGGTATGTTCGTTATACCCTTCATGACTCGTTTAGGAATAACCAATTCATGGGGGGGTTGGAGTATTACAGGAGGAACTGTAACGAATCCGGGGATTTGGAGTTACGAAGGTGTAGCTGGGGCACATATTGTGTTTTCTGGCTTATGCTTTTTGGCAGCTATCTGGCATTGGGTCTATTGGGATCTAGAAATATTTTCTGATGAACGTACAGGAAAACCCTCTTTGGATTTGCCCAAGATCTTTGGAATTCATTTATTTCTCTCCGGGGTGGCTTGCTTTGGTTTTGGTGCATTTCATGTAACAGGTCTGTACGGTCCTGGAATATGGGTGTCCGATCCTTATGGACTAACGGGAAGAGTACAGCCTGTAAATCCGTCGTGGGGCGTGGAAGGTTTTGATCCTTTTGTTCCGGGAGGAATAGCTTCTCATCATATTGCAGCAGGTACACTGGG